GTTATTGTAGCTTATCGCAAAGCATGGCACTGAAGTTGCCAAGATGGGTGAACAACATACCCCAAAAACACAAAGATTTGGTCCTAGCCTTACTGTTATTTTTTGCTAAACTTACACATGCAAGTATCAGCACACCAGTGAAAATGCCCTGCATGTTCCACCAGACAAAAGGAGCTGGTATCAGGCACACCACGACAGCCCAAAACACCTAGCTTTGCCACACCCCCAAGGGCACTTCAGCAGTGATAAAAATTAAGCAATAAGCACAAGCTTGACTTAGTTATAGCAAACAGAGTTGGTCAATCTTGTGCCAGCCACCGCGGTTAAACAGGAAACTCAAATTAACAGAAAATCGGCGTAAAATGTGACTAAAGTATTAACCTAAAAAATTAAGGTAAACCCTCCACTCAACTGTGATACGTAAAAGTATATATTAACCCACTATGAAAATAACCTTAATACAACAGAACTATTCGAACCCACGATTGCTAAGATACAAACTGGGATTAGATACCCCACTATGCCTAGCCCTAAACTTCGATATTTAACGTACAAAAATATCCGCCAGAGAACTACGAGCAAAACGCTTAAAACTCTAAGGACTTGGCGGTACCTCAAACCCCCCTAGAGGAGCCTGTTCTACAATCGATAATCCACGATATACCTCACCATCCCTTGCCAATCCAGCCTATATACCTCCGTCTCTAGCTTACCCTGTGAAGGATAAAAAGTAGGCAGAATAACTAAAAACAGCTAATAAGTCAGGTCAAGGTGTAGCTAACTGAGATGGAAGATATGGGCTACATTTTCTATGCTAGAAATTAATTTACGGAGGAAAACTATGAAATTAGTCCCACAAGTAGGATTTAGCAGTAAACCGAGATCAACATGCCCGATTTAAGCCGGTCCTGAGGTACGCACACACCGCCCGTCACCCTCCTCAAATAACAACAACTATTAAATAATCCATAATAAATAAATAGATGAGGCAAGTCGTAACAAGGTAAGTACACCGGAAGGTGTACTTGGACATCCAAAACATAGCTTAACCAAAAGCATTCAGTTTACACCTGAAAGATGTCCCTTAAAATAGGACTATTTTGAGCAACAATCTAGCCCAACTAAAAATAAATAAAACTTAACAAACAAAATTATCCTACTAAAATCAACCAAAACATTTTTCACCATCTTAGTATGGGCGATAGAAAAGATAGTCTGGAGCAATAGAAACAGTATCGTAAGAGAAAGATGAAAAACAATGAAATACTCACTAAGCTATAAAAAGCAAAGATTAATCCTTATACCTTTTGCATCATGATTTAGCCAGCACATTCAAGCAAAGAGCTCTAAAGTATGGACCCCCGAAACCAAATGAGCTACTTATAGGCAGCCACCATCAAGGCTAAATCCGTCTCTGTGGCAAAAGAGTGGAAAGACCTGTAAGTAGAGGTGAAAAGCCTAACGAATCTGGTGATAGCTGGTTGCTCAATAAAAGAATATAAGTTCAACCTTAAACCTCCTAAAAACAAGCTAAAGTAAAAAGAAAAGTTTAAGATTTATTCAATTGAGGTACAGCCCAATTGAAAAAGGACACAACCTTATAACGGAGGACAAAACATTAATTACACAATCACTGTAGGCCCTAAAGCAGCCACCACTAAAGAAAGCGTCAAAGCTCCACTACCAAATATTAAATAATAACATAAAATTTTTTCCCCAAAACATTATTGAGCCACTCTACTTAAATAGAAGAACTAATGCTAAAATGAGTAACAAGAAAATAAAACTTCTCTATGCGCTAGCTTAAATCATAACAGACAAACTACTGATTATTAACAGTCAACACTATAGAACAATAATACTTAAATCATCCTATAAACCTCAACTGTTAACCCAACACAGGACCGCATATAAGAAAGATTAAAATCTGTAAAAGGAACTAGGCAAATAAATGAACCCGACTGTTTACCAAAAACATAGCCCCTAGCAATATACAAGTATTAGGGGTAATGCCTGCCCAGTGACACTGTTAAACGGCCGCGGTATCCTAACCGTGCAAAGGTAGCGTAATCACTCGTCTTTTAAATAAAGACTAGAATGAATGGCCAAACGAGGTTCTACCTGTCTCTTACAGATAATCAGTGAAATTGATCCTCCTGTGCAAAAGCAGGAATGATACTATAAGACGAGAAGACCCTGTGGAACTTCAAATACAAGTCAACCACCATCCCCATCCACCCACGGGCCTATAACTAAGTAACACCTGATTTATATTTTCGGTTGGGGCGACCTCGGAGTAAAACAAAACCTCCGAAAAAAGAACTCTATCTAAACCTAGATCTACAACCCAAAGTGCCTACGGCTAAACGATCCAATATATTTGATCAACGAACCAAGCTACCCCAGGGATAACAGCGCAATCCCATCCTAGAGTCCCTATCGACGATGGGGTTTACGACCTCGATGTTGGATCAGGACATCCTGATGGTGCAACCGCTATTAAGGGTTCGTTTGTTCAACGATTAACAGTCCTACGTGATCTGAGTTCAGACCGGAGCAATCCAGGTCGGTTTCTATCTATAAACTTTTAAGCCTTTTCCAGTACGAAAGGACCGAAAAGACAGGGCCCATATTAAAAACAAGCCTTATCTTACATTAGTGAAAACAACTTAACTAATAACAAGACAAATAAACAACAGCCCTAAAATAGGGCTAATTGGGGTGGCAGAGCCAGGTATAATGCAAAAGGCCTAAACCCTTTACTCAGGGGTTCAATCCCCCTTCCCAATTATGAATTTACTACTAATTAACTTAATATCTCCACTAATATATATAGTTCCAATTTTAATCGCCGTAGCTTTCTTCACCATGACTGAACGCAAAGTGTTAAGCTATATACAACTTCGAAAGGGTCCTAATGCCGTAGGACCAGAAGGATTACTACAACCATTAGCAGACGGCATAAAATTATTCATCAAAGAACCAATCTACCCCCTAAATTCATCAATTATATTATTTACTATTTCACCAATAATAGCTCTTACACTAGCCCTATTAATTTGACTCCCTCTACCCATACCTTTCCCATTGGCTGACCTAAACCTAGGCCTTCTATTCCTAATTTCTATCTCTAGCTTCATAGTCTACTCAATCTTATGATCAGGCTGAGCTTCAAACTCAAAATATTCATTAATAGGGGCCTTACGAGCAGTAGCCCAAACCATCTCCTACGAGGTAACCCTAGCAATTATTCTGCTCTCCATAATTCTTTTCTCAGGGGGATTTAATATACAAACATTTATAGCAACACAAGAACCAATATACCTAATATTCTCCTCTTGACCACTAATAACAATATGATATATTTCTACATTAGCTGAAACTAACCGAGCACCATTTGACCTAACCGAGGGCGAATCCGAGCTCGTATCAGGATTTAACGTTGAATACGCCGCTGGCCCATTCGCCCTATTCTTCTTAGCAGAATACTCAAACATCCTAATAATAAATACCCTTACCACCATTTTATTTTTAAACCCCGCCTATATCAGCAACACCCCAGAACTATTCACCCTATCATTAATCTCAAAAGTAATACTACTATCAGCAGGATTCCTATGAATTCGTGCCTCCTGCCCACGATTCCGATATGATCAGCTAATACACCTTCTATGAAAAAACTTCCTCCCAATCACCCTAGCACTATGCTTCTGACACATATCAATACCAATCACCTTATCAGGACTACCCCCAATACTATAGGACACGTGCCTGAATTAAAGGATCACCTTGATAGGGTGAATGATAGAGGTCAAAATCCCCTCGTTTCCTTAGAAAAATAGGACTTGAACCTACACCAGAGAGATCAAAACTCCCCATACTCCCATTATACTACATCCTAGTAAAGTCAGCTAATTAAGCTCCTGGACCCATACCCCAATAAAATGTCGGTTAAAATCCCTCCTATACTAATAAACCCATATGCAAGCACAATCATCATTATAAGCCTAATTATTGGACCTCTACTCACAATCTCCAGTAACCACTGAATCTTAGCATGAACTGGCCTAGAAATCAGCACCCTAGCCATCACCCCCCTAATCGCCAAACAACACCACCCACGAGCAATCGAAGCAGCTACCAAATATTTTTTAACACAAGCAGCCGCCTCAACATTAATCCTAGCCGCCAGCACTACTAACGCATGACACATGGGCCAATGAGATATTACACAAATGTCATTCGCACCCTCATGTGTAATCCTCACCGCAGCCCTGGCCATCAAACTAGGACTAGCCCCATTCCACTTTTGGTTACCAGAAGTACTACACGGGACTACTATAACAATAGCAATAATCCTAGCTACCTGACAAAAACTAGCACCACTATCCCTACTAACAATAACAGCCCAATCCATAAATACATCCCTAATAACACTATTAGGACTAACATCCGTCATTATTGGAGGATGAGGCGGAATAAACCAAACCCAACTACGAAAAATCATAGCATTTTCCTCTATCGCCCACCTAGGATGAATAATTACAATCCTTACCTTATCCCCCAAACTCACAATACTAACATTCTATATATACACTATCATAACTGCTGCAATATTCTTAACTATAAACCTCATAGAATCAAACAAAGTCTCAACAATAATAGTATCCTGGACAAAATTCCCAATACTGAACACCCTAATAATAATCATCCTTATATCACTGGCCGGCCTACCACCATTAACAGGATTTATGCCCAAATTATTAATTATCCAAGAACTTACTGAACAACACATACTCTCTACCGCTGCCACATTAATCATTATATCACTACTCAGCTTATACTTCTACCTACGAACTTCATACCAAGCAGCTATTACACTTCCCCCAAATTCTATTAGCTCTTCTCAACAATGACGACACAAATCCAACCAAAAATATTACCTAGCCCTAACAATTACATTATCCACCGCCCTACTCCCAACAGTACCCACCTTAGCAGCCATTATCTAGAAACTTAGGATCCGACCCGCTTAAACCAGGAGCCTTCAAAGCCCCAAACAAGAGATAAAACCTCTTAGTTTCTGATAAGGCCTATAAGACTCTATCTTATATCAAATGAATGCAACCCAAACACTTTAATTAAGCTAAGGCCTTACTAGACAAATGGGCTTCGATCCCATGATAATTTAATTAACAGCTAAACACCCAATCCAGCGGGCTTTTGCCTATTTTTCCCGCTCTCTAAAAAGCGGGAAAACCCCGACACCAATAAAGATGTATCTTCAAATTTGCAATTTGATATGAATTTCACCACGAGATTTGATAAGAAGAGGAATCAAACCTCTATAAAAAGGTCTACAGCCTAACGCTTAAATATTCAGCCATCTTACCTGTGTTTTTAACCCGCTGATTTTTTTCTACAAATCATAAAGACATTGGCACCCTATATTTAATTTTTGGGGCCTGAGCAGGTATAGTAGGCACAGCATTAAGCTTATTAATCCGTGCAGAACTAGGCCAACCAGGGGCCCTATTAGGAGATGACCAAATTTACAATGTCATTGTTACAGCCCATGCCTTCATTATAATTTTCTTCATGGTTATACCAATTATAATCGGTGGATTTGGAAATTGACTTGTGCCCCTAATAATTGGGGCTCCGGACATAGCATTCCCCCGTATAAATAATATAAGCTTCTGACTTCTACCTCCGTCCCTGCTTCTGCTTCTAGCTTCATCAGGAATTGAAGCAGGTGCCGGCACAGGCTGAACCGTATACCCCCCATTAGCTGGAAATTTAGCTCACGCTGGCGCTTCTGTAGATCTAACTATTTTCTCCCTTCACCTAGCTGGTGTATCATCAATTTTAGGGGCCATCAACTTTATTACCACAGCAATTAACATAAAATCCCCAGCTATATCACAATACCAAACACCTTTATTTGTGTGATCCGTGCTCATTACAGCCGTTCTACTACTACTCTCATTACCGGTACTCGCTGCGGGCATCACTATACTACTTACAGACCGAAACCTTAATACAACCTTTTTTGACCCTTCAGGAGGAGGAGATCCAATTTTATATCAACATCTATTTTGGTTCTTTGGTCACCCTGAAGTATATATCCTTATCCTACCCGGATTCGGCATAATCTCGCACGTTGTCACCTATTACGCTGATAAAAAGGAACCATTCGGGTATATAGGAATAGTTTGAGCAATAATATCTATCGGGTTCTTAGGTTTCATTGTGTGAGCCCACCATATATTTACTGTAGGAATAGATGTAGATACTCGGGCTTATTTTACATCCGCAACAATGATTATTGCTATCCCAACAGGGGTGAAAGTATTTAGCTGACTAGCCACCCTACACGGAGGAATGATTAAATGAGATGCTGCCATATTATGGGCACTTGGTTTTATTTTCCTATTTACCATTGGTGGCCTCACAGGCATTGTATTAGCTAATTCATCCCTGGATATTGTATTACACGATACCTATTACGTAGTAGCACATTTCCACTACGTCCTCTCTATAGGGGCTGTATTCGCTATCATGGCTGGATTTACCCACTGATTCCCACTCTTCACTGGATATTCACTACACCAAACTTGGACAAAAATTCACTTTGGTGTAATATTTGCAGGCGTTAACATTACCTTTTTCCCTCAACATTTCTTAGGCCTGGCTGGTATACCACGACGCTACTCTGATTATCCAGATGCATACACCCTATGAAACTCTCTTTCATCAATCGGATCCTTGATCTCCCTAATAGCAGTGGTCATAATAATGTTTATCATCTGAGAAGCATTTTCTTCAAAACGAAAAGTAATGACAGCTGAACCTACAACTACCAATGTAGAATGATTGCATGGCTGTCCGCCCCCCTACCATACCTACGAAGAACCTGCCCACGTACAAACTCAAGAAAGGGAGGCATCGAACCCCCTTAAACTAGTTTCAAGCCAGTCACATAACCCTTATGTTTCCTTCTTACAAGACGTTAGTAAAACACATTACTCAACCTTGTCAAGGTTAAATTATAGGTTTAAACCCTTTACGACTTAATGGCACACCCCCTCCAATTAGGATTTCAAGACGCAATATCGCCTATCATAGAAGAACTACACCACTTTCACGATCATACCCTAATAATTGTATTTTTAATTAGCACCCTAGTACTCTATATTATTACCATAATAATAACGACTAAACTAACCTATACCAACACTATAAATGCCCAAGAGGTAGAAATAATTTGAACCATTCTACCAGCTATTGTTTTAATCACCATCGCACTACCATCCTTACGAGTTCTTTACCTAATAGATGAAATTAACGACCCATACTTAACCATTAAAGCCGTGGGCCATCAGTGATACTGAACATATGAATACACCGACTATAAAGACCTTGAATTTGACTCTTATATAATCCCAACTCAAAACCTTCCAGATGGGCATTTCCGACTATTAGAAGTCGACCATCGCGTAGTAATACCAATAGAATCCCCCATCCGAATACTAATCTCAGCCGAAGACGTTCTACACTCATGAGCAGTTCCATCATTAGGCGTAAAAGCAGACGCAGTTCCAGGACGATTAAATCAATCAACCTTCATTGTAATACATCCTGGAGTATTTTACGGACAATGCTCAGAAATCTGTGGGGCTAACCATAGCTTCATGCCAATTGTAGTAGAGTCTGTACCATTAAAACATTTCGAAGACTGATCTTCACTAGTACTTATCTAATCACTATAGAAGCTAAACAGGGTAGCGCTAGCCTTTTAAGCTAGAAAAAGAGAATTCTCCGTCCTCCTTAGTGATATGCCTCAATTAAACCTAGACCCTTGATTCCTAATTCTCTGCTCCACATGACTAACATACACCGTAATTCTACAACCAAAAATTTCATTTTACCTCTTACCAAACAATCCTGTTAACAAAAACAATAAACTTATTAACACAAATCCATGAACCTGACCATGAACCTAACATTCTTTGACCAATTCATAAGCCCACAAATCCTGGGGATTCCATTAACTATCCTAGCCCTACTTATACCCTCAATCATTTTTCCAACCCCAAACAACCGCTGATTAACTAACCGTCTCTTGACCTTACAAACATGAATAATTAATTTATTCACAAAACAATTAATACTACCTATTAATAAAATAGGCCACAAATGATCTATTATCCTAACATCACTGATAGCTATACTCTTAATTACTAACTTACTAGGACTACTACCGTACACATTTACCCCTACCACCCAATTATCCATGAATATAGGACTAGCTATTCCAATATGATTTGCTACAGTGCTCACAGGACTTCGAAATCAACTAACAACATCACTAGGACATCTACTACCAGAAGGAACCCCGGCGCCACTTATCCCAGTCCTCATTATCATCGAAACAATTAGCCTTTTTATCCGACCCTTGGCTTTAGGTGTGCGACTTACAGCCAACCTAACAGCCGGCCACTTATTAATTCAACTTACCTCTACTGCAATACTAGCTCTGCTATCTACAACAATAACCTTATCAGTTTTAACCATAACCATTCTTCTCCTACTGACAATCCTAGAACTTGCAGTGGCTATAATCCAAGCCTACGTATTTGTCCTACTTCTGTGTCTCTACCTACAAGAAAACATCTAATGGACCATCAAACACATGCCTATCACATAGTAAACCCAAGCCCGTGGCCTCTGACAGGTGCAACAGCAGCATTATTAATAACTTCAGGACTAGCCGTATGATTCCACTACAATTCAATATTATTAATAATCCTGGGCCTATTAACCATACTACTTACCATATTCCAATGATGACGTGATATTGTACGAGAAGGAACCTTCCAAGGACATCACACCCCGCCCGTACAAAAAGGCTTGCGATATGGCATAATCCTATTTATTACATCAGAAGTCTTCTTCTTTATTGGGTTCTTCTGAGCATTCTACCACTCAAGCCTCGCCCCCACACCAGATCTAGGAGGATGTTGACCCCCAACAGGAATCACTCCACTAAACCCATTTGAAGTCCCCCTACTAAACACAGCAGTCCTATTAGCCTCAGGTGTGACAATCACCTGGGCCCACCATAGCTTAATAGAAGCTAACCGAGGTCAAACTATCCAGGCCCTTAGCCTAACAATTTTACTCGGCTTATACTTTACAGCACTACAAGCCATAGAATACTATGAATCCCCTTTCACAATCGCTGATGGTGTATATGGCTCTACATTCTTTGTTGCAACAGGCTTCCACGGATTACATGTAATTATTGGATCAACATTCCTTATTGTATGCCTACTACGACAGATTAAATACCATTTTACCTTCACTCATCACTTTGGATTCGAGGCAGCTGCCTGATATTGACACTTTGTAGATGTTGTATGACTCTTCCTGTACGTATCAATCTATTGATGAGGCTCATACTTTTCTAGTATAACAGTACAAGTGACTTCCAATCACTAAGTTTTAGTTTAACCCTAAAGGAAAGTAATGAACCTAATAACTTCAACCGCAATTATTTACCTAGCCCTACCTACAATTTTAATAATACTAAACTATTGATTCACATTAACAAAACCAGATAGTGAAAAATTATCTCCATACGAATGTGGCTTTGACCCATTAAAAACCACTCGCCCATTATTCTCTGTCCGATTCTTCCTTAGTAGCAATCTTATTTCTCCTATTTGACCTGGAAATCGCATTACTTCTACCCCTACCATGAGCTATTCAACTCTCCTGCCCGACCTATACCTTCACCTGAGCCTTCATCATCATAGCCTTACTAACACTAGGTTTCCTTTATGAATGAACTCAAGGAGGCCTTGAATGAGCAGAATAGATAGTTAGTCTAACACAAGACAACTAATTTCGACTTAGTTAATCATGATTAAATCCCATGACTATCAAATGACAACCGTACATTTCACCTCTCTCTGTGCCTTTACTTTCAGTACCTTGGGATTTCTATTACACCAATCTTACCTAATCCCTACCCTGCTTTGCCTTGAAGGAATAATACTATCCCTATTTATGACCCTATCACTATGATCTATTCAACTAGAAACCTCATCATCTATACTTGTTCCAATACTAATACTATCCTTTTCAGCTTGCGAAGCCGGCATAGGTTTATCATTACTAGTAGCATCTTCACGAACTCACGGCTCAAGCCACCTGCAAAACCTAAACTTGCTACAATGTTAAAAATAATTGTTCCAATAATCTTATTATTACCAACAATCTCACTATGCAAACCAAAACAACTCTGAGCAACTACACTGGCCCATACTTTCTGAATCTCCCTCCTAAGCTTGCAATGATTTAAACCCTCTATGGAGCTAATAACCTTCTCCAATTGCTACTTAGCAGTCGATCAAATATCAGCCCCTTTCCTAATTTTATCATGCTGACTAACCCCTATAATAATTATAGCCACCCAAAATAACCTAGCCACAGAACCAACTTTACAAAAACAAGCCTTTGCTTCCATTACCATCCTACTACAAATCTCATTAATTATAGCTTTTTCATCTACAGAATTAATCATGTTCTTCATCGCATTCGAATCTACACTACTCCCAACACTAGTAATTATTACACGCTGAGGTGGCCAAATACAGCGACTAAACGCTGGGACCTACTTTCTATTCTACACTCTTGTCGGGTCTCTGCCACTTCTAGTAGCCCTTTTAGTATCAGAAACTAACAGCGGTACCCTATCTATTCAAATACTACAGCTATCCGACTGTTCCAGCACAGTAAACTCATTAGCCTACACATTATGATGGTTGACATTACTCATTGCTTTTATGATTAAAATACCCCTATATGGCCTGCACCTGTGATTACCCAAAGCACATGTCGAGGCCCCGATTGCAGGATCAATAATCCTGGCAGCCGTACTACTAAAACTAGGGGGATACGGCATTATACGAATAGCAACAACATTAGCCCCACTATCAAATTTGCTCTCCTACCCATTCATAATCCTAGCCCTATGGGGGGTAATCATAGCGGGTTTTGTCTGCCTCCGCCAAACCGACCTAAAATCATTAATTGCTTACTCATCAGTAAGCCATATAGGCCTCGTCATTGCTGCAACACTAACACGAACTGAGTGAGCCTGCACAGGCGCCATTACCCTTATAATCGCTCATGGCTTAACATCATCAATACTCTTCTGCCTGGCTAATACAAACTACGAACGCACTAACAGTCGAACATTACTTTTAGCTCGAAACATACAACTATTACTACCCCTAATGGGACTATGATGATTCTCAGCTAGCTTAACCAATATAGCCCTCCCACCAACCATCAATCTAATAGGAGAACTAACCATTATTGTCTCACTATTTAATTGATCAGATACCACAATCATAATAACAGGACTAGGAACCCTAATAACCGCTATTTATACTTTATATATATTAATCACAACACAATGAGGGAACACTCCCTCATATACAAAAACAGTCGCTCCTACCCAAACACGAGAACACCTGCTTATTACACTCCATATTCTGCCAATAGTATTACTAATAATAAAACCAGAACTAATCCAGGGCACTTAAAAATCCTTTTTTCCCCGTTAATATAGTTTCAAAAAAACATTAGACTGTGGCTCTAAAAATAAGAGTTAAAACCTCTTTATAAACCGAGAGAGGTAGTATACAATAAGAACTGCTAATTCCTATATCTGAGATTAACCCCTCAGCTCGCTCACTTTTAAGGGATAGAAGCAGTCCACTGGTTTTAGGAACCATTAACCCTTGGTGCAACTCCAAGTAAAAGTAATGACTTCACTGATAATAAACTCTACCCTTCTCCTAACACTACTCGTACTTACACTACCCCTAATTTCACCTGTATCTATTAAAAAGTGATTAATTATAAAAACAAAAACAACTGTAAAAACAGCATTCTTCACTGCCCTAATCCCATTAATCACCTTTATCTACTTAGACATTGAATCAATTATCACTAACCTCCATTGATCAACCATACTCACATTTAACATCAACATAAGCTTCAAATTTGACCAATATTCCATTATATTTCTACCAATTGCCCTATATGTCACATGATCAATTCTAGAGTTTGCCCATTGGTATATATCTACTGACCCTTGCATCACAAAATTCTTTAAATACCTACTAATTTTCCTAGTAGTCATAATAATTCTAGTAACAGCCAACAACCTGCTCCAACTCTTTGTTGGATGAGAAGGGGTAGGAATTATATCTTTCCTGCTAATTGGTTGATGACGAGGACGAGCAGAAGCAAACTCATCAGCTCTACAAGCCATCATCTACAACCGTACAGGGGATATCGGACTAATTCTTAGCATATCATGGCTAGCAACAAACATAAACACATGGGAGTTTCAACAAATTTTTGCTAACACCAATCAAATCCCACTACTCCCCCTTCTTGGCCTCATACTAGCTGCAACTGGAAAATCAGCCCAATTTGGCCTTCACCCATGACTTCCAGCAGCCATAGAAGGTCCAACTCCAGTTTCAGCATTACTACACTCCAGCACAATAGTTGTTGCCGGCATCTTCCTACTCATTCGAATACACCCTCTCTTAACCACTAACAATTCAGCCCTCTCAATCTGTCTCTGCTTAGGAGCTATCACCACCCTATTTACAGCATTCTGCGCAATCACCCAAAATGATGTTAAAAAAATTATTGCCTTCTCTACATCAAGCCAACTCGGTCTTATAATAGTAACTATCGGCCTAAACCAACCACAACTCGCCTTCTTACATATTTCCATGCACGCCTTTTTCAAAGCCATATTATTCTTATGCTCAGGCTCTATCATCCACAATCTAAATGACGAACAAGACATTCGAAAAATAGGGGGACTACACAACTCCCTACCAATCACTTCCTCATGTCTAACTATTGGCAATATAGCACTCACAGGCATGCCATTCATGACCGGGTTTTACTCCAAAGACACTATTATTGAAGTCATAAACACATCATATCTAAACGCCTGGGCCCTACTCCTAACACTAATCGCAACCTCATTTACCGCAATCTACAGCTTACGAATTACTACATTCGTGCAAATAGGACAACCCCGATACCCTTCTATAATGCTACTAAACGAAAACAACTCAACAATTACTAGCCCAATCACCCGACTCGCCATGGGCAGTATCATTAGTGGACTAATTATCTCACTAAACACAACACCATTAAAAACTATCCCAACAACAATACCAATATACATTAAAATTGCAGCACTAGCAATAACGACCTTAGGCCTTCTACTGGCATTAGAACTAATTACAATAGTTAACAAAATACCCTCTAACATTTACAACTTTTCTAACTCACTAGCCTACTTCAATACCCTTGCTCACCGTCTACTCCCAGCAATTAACCTAAAATTTAGTCAAAATGCTGCAACCCATTTAATCGATCTAACATGGTATGAATACATCGGTCCAAAAGGCCTAGCCAAATCCCAAATTACCCCAATTACACTAATTACCTCACAAAAAGCCCTCATTAAAACCTACATGACTTCATTTATCCTATCAATTGTACTACTAGCAATCCTAGCCTAATTGCCCGAAGGACTCCACGAGATAGTCCACGAACCAATTCCAACACAACAAATAATGTCAACAATAACCCCCAGCCAGCAATCAAAAGCAATCCTCCACCTAAATAATAAAACCATGAAACCCCACTAATATCTAAACGAAGAACATACAACCCATGATGATCCACACTATCAGCGCCAATACCTTCAATACTCCACAAATGAAAGCTCATAGTTACAAAAACTACAACCATAGGGAAATAATATAACCCACAAAGCACTACTTCCAAGCTCCCTAAGCCCGTAGGAAGAGGTTCCACAACCAATGTAGACGAATACGCAAAAATAACCAACATCCCACCCAAATAAATTAAAAACAAAACTAAAGAAACAAAAGACCCCCCCATACTAACCAACACCCCACATCCAGAAAGAGCACCAAAAATTAAACTAACCACTCCATAATAGGGAGAAGAATTACAAGAAACACCAACTATTCAAAACACAAAACAAAACCCAAATAAAAACATAAAATACATCATAATTCTTGCCCAGATTCTAACCAAGACCCATGATTTAAAAAACCACCGTTGTAATCAACTACAAAAACATTAATGACCATAAACTTACGAAAAACTCACCCAATTATAAAAATTATCAACAACTCATTCATTAATCTTCCAAGCCCCTCCAATATCTCCGCTTGATGAAACTTCGGATCACTCCTGGGCACCTGCCTAATCCTACAAATTACCACTGGAGTTTTCCTAGCTATACACTACTCACCTGACATCTCACAAGCATTCTCATCAGTTGCCCATATCACTCGAGATGTACAATACGGATGACTTATTCGCAACACACACGCCAATGGGGCCTCCATCTTCTTCATATGCATCTACTTACATATTGGCCGAGGACTCTACTACGGCTCATATTTATACAAAGAAACCTGAAACACAGGAATCATCCTACTATTTCTAACTATAGCCACTGCATTTATAGGCTACGTTCTACCCTGAGGCCAAATATCATTCTGAGGTGCTACAGTCATTACCAACCTACTCTCAGCCATCCCCTATATTGGCAATACTTTAGTACAATGAATTTGAGGTGGATTTTCAGTAGATAGTGCCACCTTAACCCGATTCTTCACCTTCCATTTCCTACTACCCTTTACCATCGCCGGCTTAGCAATCGTACACCTTCTCTTCCTCCATGAAACCGGATCAAACAACCCGACAGGATTAAACTCAAACACAGACAAAATCCCATTCCACCCATATTTCTCATACAAAGACCTACTAGGCCTTATCTTAATACTAACTCTCCTACTAAGCCTAGCACTATTCCTTCCAAATCTCTTGGGCGACCCAGACAATTTTACACCAGCCAACCCACTATCCACTCCTCCACATATTAAGCCTGAGTGATACTTCCTATTTGCCTATGCAATCCTACGATCCATCCCAAATAAACTGGGAGGCGTACTTGCCCTATTATCTTCCATCCTTGTACTATTTATTATACCAACCCTACATACATCAAAACAACGAACAGCCCTATTCCGACCACTAACCCAAACCCTATTCTGATGCCTAACAGCTAATCTACTGGTACTGACATGAATCGGGGGACAACCAATCGAAAACCCATTTATCATGATTGGCCAAGCAGCCTCTACCCTGTACTTCACAATTCTCCTAGTACTAATACCCCTCACAGGACTAATCGAAAACAAAATATTAAACCAAAAATATTCTAGTAGCTTAATCTAAAAGCACTGGTCTTGTAAACCAAAGACTGAAGACCGCAATCTTCCTAGAATAATCAAAAGAGAAGGACTTAAACCTTTATCCCCGGTCCCCAAAACCGGAATCTTCATTAAACTACCTTTTGGCATTCGTGCCAATAAGTTGCTATTTTTCTCTCCCGTTGACGGGAGAGATATGTCCGTTAGTACTGCCTATGTATATCGTGCATTCATTTTTTTTCCCCTAGCATATCACTAGTAATATTACTGCTTAATTTTTTAAGGATATTTCAATTTTAATAATACATAATACTTACATTAAACATGGATATTATACAGGTAATATTAAATTAATGATTTAAGGACATAAACTTATATAATTGATTTATACCATGAATATTGCCCAGTACTTGGTTATTTCCTAGTCTACCTAATCACGAGAGATAAGCAACCCTTGTTAGTAAGATACAACATTACCAGTTTCAAGCCCATTTATTGTTGGCGTACATAATTGATCTATTCTGGCCTCTGGTTGTTTTTTCAAGCACATAATACTAATGAAGTTCATTCGTTTCTCTTTAAAAGGCCTCTGGTTAAATGTGTTCTATACATTCAATTTATAACCTGACATATTGTGTTCTTAAATGCATATAGTATTTTTCTTTTTCTCTTTCTGTTCTCAGGCCCGCATAACTGATACCTGCCGATTCGATGAAACTGGACTTACGTTCAAGTTGATTGGTTTGGCAAGATGAGATATGGTATTATTGAATTAATGCTTGTAAGACATATATTTTTTAAAAAACTAACGATAGTAATTCTAAGCTATATCGCCTAAGTGGAAAGTGTATATTTAATTTAGCTAAACCCCCCTACCCCCATTAAAACTAACACTAGCCCGAATAACCACTTACTTCTCGTCAAACCCCTAAATCCGAGAGCAGCTAAACTGACACAAATGCTAGCTATAGACACAAATTCAAACTAAAAGTACCTATTAAAACTACCAACAATTACCATTATACCATATTACCATATATCATTACACCGTAACCCTCCTATCGTATTAATATGTAATATTACCATTATACCATACTCCCCTGTTGCATTATTATATTATTGTATTATTGTATTATTATATTATTATATTGTCATTATACCATTAAGTCATATTATCACATTATTACTGTATAATAAAATCATTACACTATATTCCTCTATTATGTTATGTTCTCCAAATGTATAATTGTATCACGCTGTCATTTTATATTATTACATTATGCTTCCCTAAACCCGTGGGAAGAGGCTCCACAACCAACGTACACAAATAATTAAAAACAAAACTAAAGACCCCCACATCCAGAAGGAGCACCAAAAATTAAACTAACCACTCCATAATAAGGAGAAAAATTACAAGAAACACTAACTATTCAAAACAAACCCAAATAAACATAAAGTACACCATAATTCTTGCCTGGATTTTAACCAAAACCTGTGATTTGAAAAACCACCGTTGTAATCAACTACAAAAACATTAATGACTATAAACTTGAAAAACTCACCCGATTATAAAAATTATCAACAACTCATTCATTGATCTTCCAAGCCCCTCCAACATCTCCGCCTGATGAAACTTCGGATCACTCCTGGGCACCTGCCTAATCCTACAAATTACCACTGGAGTTTTCCTAGCTATACACTACTCACCTGACATCTCACAAGCATTCTCATCAGTTGCCCATATCACTCGAGATGTACAATACGGATGACTTATTCGCAACACACATGCTAACGGGGCCTCCATCTTCTTCATATTGGCCGAGAACTCTACTACCCACCAAAACTATCAACAATCACCATTATATCATTACACCGTAACCCTCCTATCGTATTAATATGTAATATTACCATTATACCATACTCCCCTGTTGCATTATCATATTATTGTATTTATTATATTATTATATTATTATATATCATATTATTATATTATTATATATCATGTTATTATATTATTATACATCATTATACCACACTCCCCTATTGTATTATTATTATATTATATCATATATTATACTATATA